TCATTCTGTTATTATTCATAGGATCAATTATAACAAGTCACACACTCATTTTCCAAAAATACCGAAACAAAAAAGTCCACGATCGAACTACCAAAATCTTTTCTTTAGAAATCAAGATTTTAGCATTAGTAGTAATTTTTTCTTTACTGGAAAGATCAAAACCTCATAAAACCTAATTCCTAGTAATCCCATCCAATAAAACAGAAGAGTTATAAATTTCCAAAAGAATACATAGGAATACAGCAAATAAAGCCATTGCAACTCCCATAAGTGGTGTAGTACCCCAGCCCGGAGCTACTTTACCATATTCTGAATTTAAGGGTTTCAATAAATCCCCGACAGGAGTTCGTCTTGATCCAGATCTAGAACTATCTTCAACGGTTTGTGTAGCCATAAATCGTATTCTATTAAATAATGATTGGTTAAGATCTGTTGACTTTGTATACTATTCTGTTGTATTTCTAAATAAATGATCTTATATCGTATAGTAGATCCATTCTGGAAATTATTAAAAAATGGAAACAGCAACCTTAGTCGCGATCTTTATATCTGGTTTACTTGTAAGCTTTACTGGGTACGCCTTATATACCGCTTTTGGGCAACCCTCTCAACAACTAAGAGATCCATTCGAAGAACATGGGGATTAGTTGAAGTAATTGAAGTAATGAGCTTCCCTTATTGGTAGACTCATTACTTCAATTCAATTAAATTGTTTCAAGATTTATTTCATTTTTTTATTTTAGTTGGAACCTTAGGTGGTTCTCGAAAAAAGATAGCGAAAAAGATTATCCCTAAAATCGAGACTAAAAGGAATGTATAAACCAATGCTTCCATAGATTCGATTGTGGTTTACAATTATAGCTTCCACACCTATTCACTTGAGATCATTTATCTTATAAATAAAGAAAAAGAATCAAAGAGAAGATGATGATTAAAATCAAGATTCTTTTTTCTTGTACCCGATGAACAAAAAAAGAGGAAAGAAATCAATATACCAACCACAAAAATGCTCTATAAGACAGTTTGTCTCTTTGTAGTTGGATCTCCAACTTTTTGGAATGTTCCAAATTCCACTTGAGCATCCAAATCTGGATCAATACCAGCAAAAACATCTCTGAACAAGGTTCTAGCGCCATGCCAAATGTGTCCGAAAAAGAAGAGCAAGGCGAATGTAGCATGGCCAAAAGTAAACCAACCCCTTGGACTACTACGAAAAACACCGTCAGATTTCAAAGTAGCTCGATCTAATTCAAAAATCTCACCTAATTGGGCACGTCTAGCATATTTTTTAACAGTAGCAGGATCTGAATAAGTTACTCCATTAAGTTCACCACCATAGAACTCAACAGTTACACCTACTTGTTCAACACTATATTTAGATTCTGCCCTTCTAAAAGGAACATCGGCTCTAACAATCCCGTCTTCATCTACCAAAACTACCGGAAATGTTTCAAAAAAGGTAGGCATACGACGTACAAAAAGCTCCCGACCTTCTTTATCTCTAAAAAGGGGGTGTCCTAACCATCCAACCGCTATTCCATCTCCGTTATCCATTGAACCTGCTCTAAATAATCCCCCCTTTGCCGGATTATTACCAATGTAATCATAAAAAGCTAATTTATCAGGAATTTTAGACCAAGCTTCCGATAAACTTAGATTTTCGGCTAGCCCGGCGCTAACTCTTCGATATATTTCTTGTTGAAAGTATCCCTGGTCCCATTGATAACGAGTAGGACCAAATAATTCGATTGGGGTAGTTGCTGAACCATACCACATAGTTCCTGCAACAACAAAAGCTGCAAAAAAGACAGCAGCAATACTACTGGAAAGTACAGTTTCAATATTGCCCATGCGTAATCCTTTGTATAGACGTTGAGGCGGACGGACACTCAGATGGAATAAGCCTGCTAATATACCTAAGGTGCCTGCAGCAATATGATGAGAGGCTATTCCTCCTGGAACAAAAGGATCAAAACCATCCACACCCCAAGCTGGATTGACAGCTTGTACTTTTCCAGTTAGTCCATAAGGATCGGACACCCATATTCCAGGACCGTACAAACCTGTTACATGGAATGCGCCAAAGCCAAAGCAAGCTACACCTGAGAGAAATAAATGAATTCCAAAAATCTTGGGCAAATCCAACGAAGGTTTTCCTGTACGTTCATCACAGAATACTTCTAAGTCCCAATATACCCAATGCCAGATAGCTGCCAAGAAGCACAAACCAGAAAACACTATATGTGCCGCTGCAACACCTTCATAACTCCAAATACCTGGATTGGTTACAGTTCCTCCTGAAATATTCCAACCGCCCCATGAATTGGTTATTCCTAAACGAGTCATGAAAGGTATAACGAACATACCCTGTCTCCACATTGGATCAAGAACAGGATCAGAGGGATCAAAAACCGCTAATTCGTATAAAGCCATCGAACCGGCCCAACCAGCAACTAGAGCTGTGTGCATTATATGAACAGAAAGTAATCGACCGGGATCA